GTGCCCAACGAATCTATTTTGGTTAGAATAATTAACCGAATTAATTAAATAATTCTGTTGATACATTCGAATAATTAAACGTTTCACAAGTACTGAACTAGATTTATTGTCATAACCAATAATTTCCACGGGTTCGTAAAAAATCGAATCGTTTAAACCATGATCATGAGCAAACGCATAAATATACTCCTGAAAAAGAAACGGATATAGGAAGTGTTGTTGCCGAGATCTATCTTTTTCTAAATATCCTTGTAATTCTTCCATTTACATTTCTACTTGAGCCAGAGGCGGGAGGTTTTTCTTGGTTTATCAAATGATACATACATAGTGCAATATGGTCAGAACAGGGTATTATGTATTGTATTATGTATATAGTATAGTAAGAAAAAAATATATACCCCGGAAAAGAAAGAGGGAGTCCAATCAACAGATCTTTTTACCTTCCTTTTCTATCCAATTGGTTTATGTTCGTTATAATTACAACAGGAGAAAAAATCCTTTATTTTTGCAACCCAATCGCTCTTTTGACTTTGGAATAAATTCTCTTTATCAATATACTGTTTCTTCTACACATCCGTCTAGAATCCATAATAAAGAATAATTAGGATTCTGAAAAAAAAAAAAAGAAAAAATCAATGGTTCACTCACAGGAGAACCCATTCTTTCCCGCATTAGGCACTAATTCATTTTTAACGTCTAATTAGATCGGGTAATCATTCCAATTAAGAACATAAGCTCGTTGCTTTTTATTTTACCAGAATTGGAGCCATAGAGCTCTATCCATTTATTCACTAGACCCAACTGTAAATGTGAATTTCTTTTGTCCCCTTCCAAAAATCAAAACAATCTTTTGGAACTGTAATGATCCGGTAAGGATAAACTCAAAGTTCTACTTTAACTTTGACTTTCATTTCAAATTAAATAAATTAATAAAATCGAAAATCAAATAAAATAATAAATTGATTTTATTACGACATGCTGTTTTTTCCATTCATTACCCTTGAGGATCAGTCGTGGTCTTATAGACTATACCAATAGTCTGGACGAATTCGTTGCTTCATCCAAATGTGTAAAAGATCATAGTCGCACTTAAAAGCCGAGTACTCTACCGTTGAGTTAGCAACCCGGATAAATAGGATATGTAGATACGATCGAAATATAAAAATCAATTGAATTGCACTGCACGACCCTATCAAAACATTGAACTAGCAACACATCGAAAAGAAAGATTTTCTGATCAATTAGAAACACAAAATACCAAAATTAGTAGATCGGATTAAAAATATTCCTAATCAAAATGTAAAAATTATGACAGACCACCCATTTTTTATCAAATTCTTTTTTTATTTTCCCTAAGAAAATACATCTTGTATGAGAGTAAATGCAGCAAGGCAAACCCATCATTTGAGTGAAGGAAACAAAAAAAACCAATATGGGGTGGGGATAAACAGCCCTATTTATCTACGATCGAATTATATTTGTTCGATACACCATTGTCAATATAAATGTTGAGAAAGTAAATCAAGTAAATAAAATAAAGACTTGTGTTGGATTGGCACAACATAAATAAGAAATTGGAATGGAAAAAAATTAAGGAAAAGGTAAATAAAAAATCCCCGGTTTATTCAATCAATAAAAATACGATAAGCAAGCTTAACCTCTTGTTTGTTGTTAAATTTAATTCCCCCACCAAAATATTAATAAAGCAAGAAAAAGGAAAATGGTGTGTAAATAGAAATAATTACACAAGGATAGATACTAGTTACCCTTCTCTACTTTATTTTATTTATTTAATAATTTTTTTCCTTTAATTAACTCAAAGTTCTTTCTTTAAAGAATTCTGCCTTCTTTAAAATATCATAAACAGTTCCTGTAGGTTGAGCACCTTTTTCAAGGAAATATAGAATAGCAGGAACATTTAAATAAGTTTGATTCTTTATCGGATCGTAAAAACCTACTTTTCGAAGATCTCTTCCTTCTCTTCGGAATCGAGCATCAATTGCAACGATTCGATAGATGGCTCATTGGGATAGATGTAAATAAACAATGCCCCCCCTAGAAACGTATAAGAGGTTTTTTCCTCATACGGCTCGAGAAAAATGATTCCAATTTCTGTATATAATAGCAAGTGGATCCATAAAATCATGAATTTTACTATAATTTGAATTGAGTACTTTTTTCTTCTTCTTTACAGAAAAAGGAAGAAATCTCATTCATACTCATAACTCAAGTTGGGTAATTCTGACAAGAAAATCCTTAGACATTTATTGAGCCGTCTCTAAACTCTTTTGTTTGTCTCATTTCAAATCAATTTTTATTCCTCAGTCTGATCCAATTGTTGAGACAATTGAAAATAGTGTTTCCTTGTTTCGGAATCCTTTATCCTTGCTTTGTGAAATCATTGGGTTTAGACATTTTACCTCGGGGATCCTTATTCCTTTCAAAATGGCAGCAACATACCTTTTTTTGTTATTTCTTTCTATATAAATAGAATACGAATGATTGATTCCCTTGTGATACACTTTTCATCGAAATAGTTTTACCAATTTAGAAAAATTTGACTTTTCAAACTTGTTCTGAATTTGAACCTTTCGATTTAGAATTTATATATAGTGAGGATATACTTACAGAGTTGGTCTAACTTATTGATTTTCACTAACCCTAGATTCTTTCCCTTGAAAAATGAATCAATCCTTTCTTCTCGAGCTTCATCATGTACTATTTACTTATAACCCAACACAAATTAGGTTCCGGGCAGAACAGAACAAACTATGTCGAGCCAAGAGCATCTTCATTACTATAGAAGATGGCGGATGTAAAAATCCACAGCCGACCATGTCCTTCAAGTCGCACGTTGCTTTCTACCACATCGTTTCAAACGAAGTTTTACCATAACATTCCTCTAATTGAAATTTCAAAGCGGTATGGAATTGATTCAATATAAAATCATGAATAGTCATTGGTTCAACCGGTATATAATATTTCTATCTACGGATAAATAAGTATTTATCCGGATAAGGGTCAGCAAGGATCAAATTTATTTAATTTAACCCCATATTCTATCATATGAATTGAATGAAAATAAAGATATTCAATTTTACCCACATTTGACACTTGATTCCGTTTGTGAGAAACCAAACGAATTCTCAGATATGATTCTTAGAACCATTCTGAAAATTAATAAGAAAAGATTTTTCCCTTTAACAAATTATTGTTTCATGTGGAATGCAGTGTGATCCCATCTTTCGTTTCATGAAAAACGATCTGGGACGGAAGGATTCGAACCTCCGAATAACGGGACCAAAACCCGCTGCCTTACCACTTGGCCACGCCCCATTTTGATTTCTATTCGATATTAATCAACACTAATATTGTTATTGGTTATTCGTCAATCCCAACCCAAATACACAAAAACATATGGGATATTTTGTTGCTAGGATTCAAGACATGTAGATATAGAATCAAAAAAATTCATTGATCATTACATAGAATTCAATTAAGATATTGTATAAAAGTTGAATTCCTTATATTCTCATTTTAGAATGATAATGGGGGGAGGGATTTTTTATTTGGGAAAGTCCGAACCGAAGAAAAAGAAGGATTTCTTGATCTGCCTTTTTCATTTTTCCCTTATAAAAATAACTCAAAATTATCTAATCCACAAGAACGAAATGCTTGTTATGCTTAATATCTTTAGTTTAATCGGTATCTGTCTTAATTCTGTCCTTTATTCGAGTAGTTTTTTCTTCGCCAAATTGCCCGAAGCTTATGCCATTTTAAATCCAATCGTAGATGTTATGCCTGTCATACCTGTACTCTTTTTTCTCTTAGCCTTTGTTTGGCAAGCCGCTGTAAGTTTTCGATGAAATCTTTAATACTCTGCTAAATTGATGATGTATTCGATAAAAAAATTATAAAAATTGATAAGATCAGATAAGTCTTACATTACGAACCCTCGATTCAAAAATTGAAATTCTTGTATATTGAATGAATAACCGCAGCGATGAATTTGGATCAGCCTTTTCCCCGTTCTGACCTTCCGGTGAGTATGGACTATTAGGTACTCCACAATACCTAATTATTGATATGACAAGAAATCTCGGGTAACGAATGAATCAAAATCTTATTACAAAAAAATTCGTTTTATTTTAAATTTTTTGTGGTGTCAAAACAAAAAAAATGGTATATGTGGTAAAAAATAGGCAATCTATTCCCCTTTTTCAAAAAAAATGATCTTGGAGATTGTGTAATGCTTACTCTCAAACTCTTTGTTTACACAGTAGTGATATTCTTTGTTTCCCTTTTTATCTTTGGATTCTTATCTAATGATCCAGGACGCAATCCTGGACGTGAGGAATAAAAAATTTATAGTTTTTTTCTTTTTTCTAAATTAATTCTTAATAATCTTATTTGTTTCATACATTTAACTATGATAAAATCAAGGGATGAGAATCTTTTCGAATTCGAAAATACCAAGTGATCAGAGAAAGCGGAAAGAGAGGGATTCGAACCCTCGGTACAAATAATTCGTACAACGGATTAGCAATCCGCCGCTTTAGTCCACTCAGCCATCTCTCCTAATTCCAAATTGAAAATTTGTTATGTGATGTAACACGTGAAATAAAGATTGATAAAAATCCACCTTCTTCTCTTTATTTTCTTTTTTCATTTGATTTTTATTTATTTAATCTTATTTAACTTTATTATTATTATTTATTTTATTATATTATTCTATTTTAATAAAAAAAAATATTATTATATTATTAAATAAGAAAAAGATAGAAAAAAGCAATTGATCAGGAATTCAATATAGATAATGACTCAAAACGGATCTCCTCAATAGAAAGAATATCTTAGTTCTTTGATTTTATACGAAAGGTTTATTCTCCCGGCCTGATCTGCTTAAGTACTGGCCGGGACATTTCTTCTTTTATTCCATTGATTATTCTTTTTTTCTTTTTCTCAGTTTATTACTTAATTTCTTACTGTTGTCAAGTAAG